TTTAACCAGTGGAGTTATAACAATGAACATAAACAGAAAAATATAAGCAAACTTTTTATAAATAGAGTAAAAACTCTCGATAAAAATTTAGCTCAAACTCTCATTAACGAATCCGTTGTTCTGAATGTACTCGAAAAAAGAACTCGGTTGTGTAATGATAAGACTAAAAAAGAATATTTACCCCAACTATATGATCCTTTCATAAATGGACCCTATCGTGGACGAATCAAAAAATTGTTTTCACTTTCAATTAAAAAGGAAATTTCTCGAAAAAATTCTATAGAAAAGTTTTTGATAAATAAGATTCATAGTATCCTTTTTATTATTAATCGCCTAGAATTTGAACAGAAACCAAATTCATTTGATACAAAAGCATGCGCAAAGCAAATGGATTATTTATTGAACTTAATCAATGAATTTGCTGTAAAATCAACATCAAGTTTAAATTTTCAAAGACCTTTTATAGTTCCTAAACATGAACAAGTAAGAATTGATTCAGAAGATAGAATAAAAGTTTTAAAATTTTTATTTGATGCAGATAGAACTCTTCCAAACGAGAAAACGATAAAAAAAAAATCTATTGCATTAACAGAAATACATAAAAAAATCCCTTACTGGCCATACAAATTAATTGCTGATTGGGAACTAGACGAGGAAGAACGAGAGGAGGGTGAGATAGAGAATATGCAGATTCGCTCAAGAAAAGACAAAAGTGTAATTATTTTTACTGATAACCAAGAGAATACTGATACTTATAGTAATACCCAAGAAACTGATGATACTGATGAACCAGACGAAGTTGCTTTGATACGTTATTCACAACAACCAGATTTTCGTCGAGACCTAATCAAAGGCTCTGTACGTGCTCAAAGACGTAAAATAGTTACTTGGAAATTCTTTGAGGCAGACGTGCATTCCCCCCTCTTTTTGGACCGAATAAACAAATCCCCTTTTTTTTCTTTTGATATTTCCGAACGTATAAACCGAATTTTTAGAAATGGTATGTGGACAAACACAGAACTCAAAATTTCGGATTCTAAAGAGAAAACCACAGAAGAAAGTGAGAAAAAAAAGGAAGAAGATAAAAAAGAAGAAGCCAAAAGAAAGGAGAAAGCACGTATAGAAATAGCGGAAGCCTGGGATAGTATTTTACTTGCTCAAGTAATAAGAGGTTTTTTATTAATAACCCAATCGATTCTTAGAAAATATATTATATTGCCTTCATTGATAATATTTAAAAATATCGCCCGTATGCTATTATTTCAATTTCCTGAATGGTCCGAAGATTTTAAGGATTGGAATCGAGAAATTCATGTTAAATGCACCTATAATGGCGTTCAATTATCAGAAAAAGAATTTCCAAAAGATTGGTTAACAGACGGTATTCAGATTAAGATCCTATTTCCTTTTCGTCTGAAACCTTGGCATAGATCGAATCCACGAGCCCCTTATAACGATCCAATGAAAAAGAAAGATTCAAAAAAAGATTCGTGTTTTTTAACAATTTTTGGAATGGAAGCAGAATTCCCTTTTGATTCTTCCAGAAAACACGAATCATTTTTTGAACCCATTTTTAAAGAACTCAAAAGAAAAATTAGAAAATTGAAAAAGAAATGTTTTCTAATTCTAAAAATTTTTAAAGAAAAAACAAAATTGTTTCTAAATGTTTCAAAAGAAATAAAAAAATGGATCATTAAAAGGATTCTTTTTTTAAAAGAAATAAAAAAAGAACTATCAAAAAAAAATCCAATTCTATTATTTGGATTGAGAAAAAGAAAAGTATATGAATTGAATAAAACTAAAAAAGATTTGATAATAAGTAATCTGATGATTTCTGAATCATCCATTGAAACTATACCATCGTCCATTGAAACTATACCTCGGAATTGGACAAATTATTCGTTGACAGAAAAAAAAATGCAGGATCTAACTGATAGAACAAACACGGTCATAAATCAAATAGAAAAAATTACAAATGAAAAAAAGGGCGGATTTAGAATTCCGGATCGAAATATTAGTTTTAACAAAATAAGTGATGATAATAAAAGGTTGAAAGCACAAAAAAATATTTGGCAGATATTAAAAAGAAAAAATGCTCGACTAATACGCAAATCACATTATTTTATAAAATTTTTCATTGAAAGGATATACATAGATATCTTTCTGTGGATCATTAATATTCCTAGGATCAATACACAACCATTTCGTGACTCAATAAAAAAAAATTTTAATAAATACATTACCAATAATGAAACAAATCAAGAAAAAATGGATAAAAAAAATCAAAGTTTAATTCATTTTATTTTGACTATAAAAAAGACACTATATAATAGTAATATTAGGAAAAAAAATTCAAATACTTTTTGTGACTTATCCTACTTTTCACAAGCCTATGTATTTTACAAACTCTCACAAACCCAATTTGTCAATTTGGATTTTTATAAGTTAAAATCTGTCTTGCAATATAATGGAGCAGCTCCTTTTATTAAGAATGAAATAAGGAGTTATTTTGTTGGAACACAAGAACTTTTTCTTTCTCAATTAAGACATAAGAATTGTCAGAATTCTGGAATAAATCAATGGACAAATTGGTTAAGGAATCATTATCAATATGATATATCTCACATTAGATGGTCTAGACTAGTACCACAAAAATGGCGAAATAGATTCAACCACCATTATATGAATAAAAATAAGGATTTAAGTAACTCATCTAAAAAAACGAAATTTATTCACTACGAAAAACTAAAAAATTTTGAAAAGGCTTCATTACTGAATGAAAAAGAGAATTTTAAAAAACAATATAAATATGATCGGTTAGCATATAAATCTATTAATTCTGAAAATACGAAGTACTCATCAATTTATGAATTGTCATTACACGTAAAAAACAACCAAGAAGTTTTTTCGAACTCCAACACAAATAAACTCAAATCTTTTTATATGATGGAAGGTATTCCTATTATCCCTATCAATAATGATCGAGTACAACATGATATTACAGATATGGATAAAAATCTGGATAGAAAATATTTTGATTGGAGAATTATCCATTTTTGTCTTAGAAAGAAAATCAATATTGAAGCTTGGATCAATATTGATACTGACCCAAACAGTAATAAAAAATGTACTAAGGATAAACTTAATGATTATCCAATAATTGATAAAATGAATAAGCAAAATTTTTTTGATCTCACAATTCATCAAGATCAAGAAATCTATTTATCTAATCAAAAAAAAAAATTGGATTGGATGGGAATGAATGAAGAAATATTAAACCGCCCCATATCAAATCTTGAACGTTGGTTCTTCTCCGAATTTTTGATCCTTTATAATTTGTATAAAACTAAACCGTGGGTTATACCAAAAAAATTACTTCTTTTAGATTCTAATATAAATGAAAACGTTACTGATAAAGATCTTTTTATATCCTCCAATGAAAAAAAATCTCTTGAATTAAAAAAACGAAATAAAGAGCAAAAAGAATCAGCGGACCAAGCAAACCTTGAATCTGCTCTTTCAAACCAAGAAAAAGATGTTGAAGAAGATTATATGGACTCGGAGATGAAAAAACAAAAAAATAAAAAACAAGACAAGAATGATACAAAAGAGGAGTTTGATTTCTTACTAAACAGGTATTTTCAGTTTCAATTGCGATGGGATGATATTTTAACTAAAAAAATAATCAATAACATCAAAGTATATTGTCTCCTGCTTAGACTGATAAATCCAAGAGAAATAACTATATCCTCTATTCAAAGAGGAGAAATGAGTCTTGATATTCTGATAATTGAGAAAAATTTAACTCTTACGGAATTCATCAAAAGAGGAATTTTGATTATTGAACCAATTCGTCTATCTATAAAAAATGATGGGCAATTTATTATGTATCAAACCATTGGTATTTCATCGGTTCATCAAAGTAAACACAAAATGAATCAAAAATACAGAGAAAAAACCCATATTGATAAGAATTCTGATGAAGTCATTACCAAATATAAAAAGATGACTGGAAATAGAGATAAAAATAATTATGATTTGTTTGTTCCTGAAAATATTTTATCACCTAGACTTCGGAGAGAATTTAGAATTCTAATTTGTTTCAATTCTAGGAATAGAAATGATATGCATAAAAATTCAGCATTAGGGAATGGTAATAAGGTAAACAGTCAAGTTTTGGATAAAAACAAAGGATATAAAAAGAAACTTATTAACTTAAAGTTATTTCTATGGCCCAATTATCGATTAGAAGATTTAGCTTGTATGAATCGGTATTGGTTTGATAGCAATAACGGCAGTCGTTTCGGTATGGTAAGGATACATATGTATCCGCGATTGAAAATCCATTACTAGTAAAGTTTTGCTATCTTTCCCATAACGCAGCGGGTCGATGACGACAAAGAGGTGCGCACATTCAATGTCTTACATTCTATTCTGATACATGATACTAATTCAATGACATATCAATTCGATCTAGAAATGAATCAATAAAATCGTCTGATTTTAGGACTAAGTTTTTATCGTTTTGGAGGATAGAAAACAACCATCCTTTTGTATACCTTTGTATACTGTATACCTTTTCAAATTTTGAAATTAAAATAGGATTGATTTAATTTGATTTAATAAAAATCGAAATTAGACCGAAATTAAGATTATTCTCTATACCAAACTAAAACAAGTGCCATTATTATTACTGATCAATAAAAATATCTATCAATCAAAATATCTTAAAATATCTTAAAAAAAGAAGGGGGGTTCGTTTTATGGTAAAAAATTCATTCATCTCAGTTATTTCACAAGAAGAAAAAGAAGAAAATAGGGGTTCTGTTGAATTTCAAATATTAAGTTTCACCAATAGGATACGAAGACTTACTTCCCATTTACAATTACACAAAAAAGACTATTTATCTCAGAGAGGTCTACGTAAAATTCTGGGAAAACGCCAACGCCTGCTATCTTATTTGTCAAAGAAAAATAGAATAGGTTATAAAGAATTGATTAATCGGTTGGATATTCGTGAATCAAAAACTCGTTAATTTGAAGAAGCATTTTGAATTATTTGATTTATTAGATCGTGAATTTGAATGAACTTTTTTTCGTTTTCAGCAATTCATGAAAGAGTGAATTAAGGAAAAACCTATGAATATACCAGCTACAAGAAAAGACCTGATGGTAGTCAGTATGGGTCCCCACCATCCATCAATGCATGGTGTTCTTCGACTTATCATTACTCTAGATGGTGAAGATGTTATTGACTGTGAACCAATATTGGGTTATTTACACCGAGGGATGGAAAAAATTGCGGAAAACCGAACAATTATACAATATTTGCCTTATGTAACACGTTGGGATTATTTAGCTACTATGTTCACAGAAGCAATAACAGTAAATGGGCCGGAACAGCTGGGAAATATTCAAGTACCTAAAAGAGCCAGCTATATCAGAATAATTATGTTGGAGTTGAGTCGTATAGCTTCTCATCTGTTATGGCTCGGCCCTTTTATGGCGGATATTGGTGCACAGACTCCTTTTTTCTATATTTTCAGAGAAAGAGAATTAGTATATGATCTATTCGAAGCTGCCACCGGTATGAGAATGATGCATAATTATTTTCGGATCGGAGGGGTGGCGGCTGATCTCCCTTATGGCTGGATAGATAAATGTTTGGATTTCTGCGATTATTTTTTAATAAGGGTTGCTGAATATCAACAACTTATTACACGCAATCCTATTTTTTTAGAACGAGTCGAGGGGGTAGGCATTATTGGTCGAGAGGAAGTAATAAACTGGGGTTTATCAGGACCAATGCTGCGAGCGTCCGGAATACAATGGGACCTTCGTAAAGTTGATCAGTATGAGTGTTATGACGAATTTGATTGGGAAGTACAGTGGCAAAAAGAAGGGGATTCATTGGCTCGTTATCTAGTCCGAATTGGTGAAATGGTGGAATCTGTAAAAATTATTCAACAGGCTCTCGAAGGAATTCCGGGGGGACCATATGAGAATTTAGAAATCCGCTACTTTGATAGAGAAAGGAATCCAGAATGGAATGATTTTGAATATCGCTTTATTAGTAAAAAACCTTCTCCTACATTTGAATTGCCGAAACAAGAACTTTATGTGCGAGTCGAAGCTCCAAAAGGCGAATTAGGGATTTTCCTGATAGGGGATCGGAGTGGTTTTCCTTGGAGATGGAAAATTCGACCGCCGGGTTTTATCAATTTGCAAATTCTTCCTCAGTTAGTTAAAAGAATGAAATTGGCTGATATTATGACAATACTAGGTAGTATAGATATCATTATGGGAGAAGTTGATCGTTGAAATGATAATTGATACACTAGATACACTAGAATTACAAGAGATCGATTCTTTTTCTAGATTGGAATTTTTAAAGGGGGTCTATGGAATTATATGGTTACTTATTCCTATTTTGACTCTTGTATTGGGAATTACAATAGGCGTACTGGTAATTGTATGGTTAGAAAGAGAAATATCCGCGGGAATACAACAACGTATTGGACCTGAATACGCCGGCCCTTTAGGAGTTCTTCAAGCTCTAGCAGATGGGACAAAACTTCTTTTCAAAGAAAATCTTTTTCCATCTAGAGGGGATACTCGTTTATTCAGTATCGGTCCATCCATAGCAGTTATATCCATTTTAGTAAGCTATTTAGTAGTTCCATTTGGGTATCGTCTTGTTTTAGCGGATCTCAATATTGGTGTTTTTTTATGGATTGCCATTTCAAGTATTGCTCCCATTGGACTTCTTATGTCAGGATACGGGTCAAATAATAAATATTCCTTTTTAGGTGGTCTACGAGCTGCTGCTCAATCAATTAGTTATGAAATACCATTAACTTTATGTGTGTTATCAATATCTCTACGTGCGATTCGTTGATATATAGACATAAACCTTTCTCTATTCTTCCTTTCGAGGAAAACGGTGGAATGAATTGAGTAGGGTTAGAGATCTTCATTTTTTTTATTCATTATTCGGATTGAAAAATTCAATAAAATAGTTATATTGAGTGAAAGAAAACAGCTTATATATATATTAGATAATTTAGAATATATAAATATATAAATTCGCAGTAAAAATATTGAGTCTCATTTTCCATGTATAAGAGTTAAAGAGTTAAGCGAAAATAAACATAAACATAAGAAATCGTTTACCCCAAGCCAAGATTGGTCGATTAGTCATCCTGACTTGAAGCGGGCTCAAAAAATCCACCGTATTGATTTTTCACTATCATTTGTATGGATTAACATACATGTATTATCATAACGGAGGGTTGAACAAAAACGAGTGGATGGTTAGAAACACCAAGATATGTAACGGATTTGTAATGGAAATGGAAATTATGTAAATTATCCAAAAAGGGCTTTTTTACATAATATACAAACAACGAATACTAATCGGGGCTTAAAGTTAGTAGAAATTATTAGGAAGTACTCCCCAAGGCACTATTCCAATCCAGAGTATGCTCCTATCCACCGATGAAATACATAACTATTGGGAACGAAAAAATCCTTTATTTTGTAAGCCCTCTTTTTTTAAGAAATAGAAAGAAGAATAGGAACGAAAAAAAAAAAAAAGAGAAAGAAACCCAATTCCAATAAAAAAATATATCTTTTTTATCCTTTTCCATATTCATATTCTATATTCATATATATATAGAATATATATCATAATTCATGAATTAATATGGAATTTTTTTTTTTCGTAAGTAAAAACGAAGGGTTAATTATGTTAGTTATATTTCTACAAGAAGTATTTTATTGAAGAATTAAGTTATTACTCAACAAAGAAAAATTGAAATTTTTTAAAGAAGGGGTGAGATCAATTCAGAAGTACTTTGTTTTTTTTTTTTTATTTTATTATTAATTTATTTAATTATTAAAATAACAATTATTTAAAACTAATAATTATAACAGACAGAATTCTATTGGTCTAATTTTGGACCGTCCAATAAGATTTGACCTTATCCATCCTACAAATGTATCAAGATAAAATAATACTTACCCGGTCCTTAGATTTATTTATGGCCTTTAAGGAGCCGTATGAGATGAAAATCTCATGTACGGTTCTGTAATAGCGATGATAACAGTGATGGTATCACCGACTATGATTATCTAACAGTTCAAGTACAATTGATATAGTTGAGGCGCAATCAAAATATGGTTTTGGGGGGTGGAATTTATGGCGTCAGCCTATAGGGTTTATCATTTTTCTCATCTCTTCCCTAGCAGAATGTGAGAGATTACCTTTTGATTTACCAGAAGCAGAAGAAGAATTAGTAGCAGGTTATCAAACCGAATACTCGGGTATAAAATTTGGTTTATTTTATGTTGCTTCTTATCTAAACCTATTAGTTTCTTCATTATTTGTAACAGTTCTTTACTTGGGAGGCTGGAATATATCTATTCCAGACATATATGTTTCTGAGTTTTTTGAAATAAATAAATTAGGTGGAGTCTTTGAAGCGACGATTGGTATCTTTATTACATTAACTAAAACTTATTTGTTCTTGTTCATTCCTATCACAACAAGATGGACTTTACCGAGGCTAAGAATGGACCAACTATTAAATCTTGGATGGAAATTTCTTTTACCGATCTCTCTCGGTAATCTATTATTAACAACTTCTTCTCAACTCTTTTCGCTGTAAAGGAATATTCTATATTCACAATTTGTCTCAAACAAGAGAAATAAACAAACATAAAATTATTCATATATATATTCACGATATGTTTTCTATGGTAACTGGGTTCATGAATTATGGTCAACAAACAGTACGGGCTGCAAGGTACATCGGTCAAGGTTTCATGATTACTTTATCTCACGCAAATCGTTTACCCGTAACTATTCAATATCCGTATGAAAAATTAATCACCGCGGAACGTTTCCGTGGTCGAATTCATTTTGAATTTGATAAATGTATTGCTTGTGAAGTATGTGTTCGTGTATGTCCTATAGATCTACCCGTTGTTGATTGGAAATTAGAAACAGATATTCGAAAGAAACGATTACTAAATTACAGTATTGATTTCGGAATCTGTATATTTTGTGGTAATTGTGTTGAGTATTGTCCAACAAATTGTTTATCAATGACTGAAGAATATGAACTTTCTACTTATGATCGTCACGAATTAAATTATAATCAAATTGCTTTAGGTCGTTTACCAATGTCAGTAGTTGACGATTATACAATTCGAACAATTTTTAATTCACCTCAAATAAAAAATAAGTAAATCTCTTGATTCAAGAATAAATTCCAATTACTTTAACAATACTAAGGTTCGGTTTTGATTTATTTATTTAAAATAAAAAAAGGTTCTTTTGTTTTGTTTGGTCAATAACTAGAAATGAAATTCCAACTATTAATTGGTTGATAAGAAGCGAATCTTTATTTTGATTGAAAATCTATTAATTAATATATCTGTATATATTTCGAAATAAAAAATTTCGGATTAGACCTATTCCTTCAGATAAAGAATAAAATTAGCCCAATAATTGTACCTCCTATCTCTTAGGATTTAATTAGGAATTTTTGAAAAATTATTAAAAAAAATTTTCTGATCGGGTCTCAATAAAGTCATGAAAAACATTTAGATTTATTTATCTCTTATTTTACATATAATGGATTTGCCTGGACCAATACATGACTTTCTTTTAGTCTTTCTGGGATTGGGTCTTATACTAGGCGGTATAGGTGTGGTATTATTTACCAACGCCATTTATTCTGCCTTTTCATTGGGGCTGGTTCTTGTTTGTATATCCTTATTTTATATTCTATTAAACTCCTATTTTGTAGCTGCTGCACAACTTCTTATTTACGTGGGAGCTATAAATGTTTTAATTGTATTTGCTGTGATGTTTATGAATGGTTCAGAAGATTACAAAGATTTTAATCTTTGGACTGTTGGGGATGGGATTACTTTACCAGTTTGTACAAGTATTTTTGTTTTACTAATGATTAGTATTACGGATACGTCATGGTACGGGATTATTTGGACTGCAAGATCAAACCAGATTATAGAGCAAGATTTGATAAGTAATAGTCAACAAATTGGAATTCATTTATCAACAGATTTTTTTCTTCCATTTGAATTCATTTCGATAATTCTTTTAGTCGCTTTAATAGGCGCAATTGCGGTAGCGCGCCAGTAATAAATTTCTAGAATTTCCAACAGTAATCAAAATTCAACTCTGTTCTGTGTTATTACATTTTTTTATCTTCCATTTTAAAATTGGTTTTAAAATTGGTTATGTCTAAAAGTCAAAATAAAAACTCTTTTATTTAATCTATTACCAATACAATATATTTCTTTGTTCCGCACTTTATATTCTAGTCAATTGAATCTGTTGAATTGTTATTCAGTTCATATTGAAATGAATCAAAATTGATAAGGAGTTAGTCAATGATGCTCGAGCATGTACTTGTTTTGAGTGCCTACTTATTTTCTATCGGTATCTATGGATTGATCACAAGCCGAAATATGGTTAGAGCCCTTATGTGTCTTGAACTTATACTGAATGCGGTTAATATAAATTTCGTAACATTTTCTGATTTTTTTGATAGCCGGCAATTAAAAGGAAATATTTTCTCAATTTTTGTTATAGCTATTGCCGCCGCTGAAGCAGCTATTGGACTGGCCATTGTTTCGTCAATTTATCGTAACAGAAAATCAACTCGTATCAATCAATCGAATTTGTTGAATAAGTAGTGTAGTATTAATCATAGAAATTACAATATTCATAAATTCTAATTAACATGACCATACATTAAATCTAATCCATATTTTAGAAAATGTAAGAAATCAAAGTATCTTGGTTCTATCGTATGAGTCGATCCAGAAGTAGATTGCTTCCAAATTTCTGGTAAATTATTGATTCATCTGGTGTCTAAATATATGATTCATTTACAAGTTTACTAGATCGAAAATTTCTGACGTTTAAAAATTTATAGATCCAATGTCACATTCAGTAAAGATTTATGATACGTGTATAGGGTGTACTCAATGTGTGCGAGCCTGCCCAACTGATGTATTAGAAATGATACCTTGGGACGGATGTAAAGCTAAGCAAATAGCTTCCGCTCCAAGAACAGAGGACTGTGTCGGTTGTAAGAGATGTGAATCTGCCTGTCCAACGGATTTCTTGAGTGTTCGCGTTTATTTATGGCATGAAACAACTCGAAGTATGGGTCTAGCTTATTAATACGTTTCAGAAAACCCTACTCGAATACATTTGATTTTTTTACCTTTACCGACAAAAACCCGCGCTCGAAAATATATTTATTTCGAGCACGGGTTTTTCTGGTCCAAGTTTATTTTGTTTTTACTATGAATAATTTTCCTTGGTTAACGCTAGTTGTAGTTTTGCCAATATCCGCGGGTTCCTTAATTTTCTTTCTTCCTCATAGAGGAAATAAGGTAATAAGGTGGTATACTATATGTATATGCATAGTAGAACTCCTTCTAACAACCTATGCATTCGGTTATCGTTTCCAATTGGATGATCCGTTAATGCAACTAACGGAGAATTATAAATGGATCAATTATTTTGATTTTTACTGGAGATTGGGAATAGATGGAATTTCTATAGGACCCATTTTACTGACAGGCTTTATCACAACTTTAGCTACTTTAGCGGCTTGGCCCGTTACTCGAGATTCACGACTATTCCATTTCCTAATGTTAGCAATGTATAGTGGTCAAATAGGACTATTTTCTTCTCAAGACCTTTTACTTTTTTTCATCATGTGGGAGTTAGAATTAATTCCCGTTTATCTACTTCTATCCATGTGGGGTGGAAAGAAACGTTTGTATTCAGCTACAAAATTTATTTTGTACACTGCTGGAGGTTCCGTTTTTTTATTAATAGGAGTTCTGGGTATTGGTTTATACGGCTCCAATGAACCGACATTAAATTTTGAAACATCAGCTAATCAATCGTATCCTGTAGCACTGGAAATAATATTTTATATTGGATTTCTTATTGCTTTTGCTGTCAAATCACCGATCATACCCCTACACACATGGTTACCAGACACCCATGGAGAGGCACATTATAGTACTTGTATGCTTTTAGCCGGAATCTTATTAAAAATGGGAGCATATGGGTTGGTTCGGATCAATATGGAATTATTACCCCATGCCCATTCTATATTTTCTCCCTGGTTGATGATAGTAGGCACAATTCAAATTATCTATGCAGCTTTAACATCTCCGGGTCAGCGTAATTTAAAAAAACGAATAGCCTATTCTTCTGTATCTCATATGGGTTTCATAATTATAGGAATTGGTTCTATAAGCGATACAGGGCTCAACGGGGCCATTTTACAAATAATTTCTCACGGATTTATTGGCGCTGCACTTTTTTTCTTGGCCGGAACGAGTTATGATAGAATACGACTTGTTTACCTCGACGAAATGGGCGGAATGGCCGTCTCAATTCCAAAAATATTCACGACTTTCAGTATCTTATCAATGGCTTCGCTTGCATTACCGGGCATGAGCGGTTTTGTTGCCGAATTGGTAGTTTTTTTTGGAATACTTACTAGCCAAAAATATCTTTTAATAACAAAAATCTTAATTACTTTTGTAATGGCAATTGGAATGATATTAACTCCTATTTATTCATTATCTATGTTACGCCAGATGTTCTATGGATACAAGCTTTTTAATGTCCCCAAAAACTCTTATTTTTTTGATTCTGGACCGCGCGAGTTATTTATTTCGATTTCGATCCTTTTACCGGTAATAGGTATTGGTATTTATCCCGATTTCGTTTTCTCATTATCAGTTGAGAAGGTCGAAGCTATTCTATCAAATTTTTTTTATAGATAGTTTTTGTCAATAAAAAAAATACGATGATTTTAAAAATCGTTCATTGTCCAAAAAAAGTCTTTTTCAGCTTTTAAGTTAAATAAAAAAATTGGAATTCTATTATAAAAATATAACCAGATATTTTGACATTTTGAGAACCATTTGAATCAAGTAATGGAAATAGAATGATTCAAATGGTTCTTGATGGTTGATATAAGGGTTTCATAATGTATGCTGCCCTAGGCTTTTCGTTGTCAAGTACTTTAAATTGAATTAGAAATTCAATTAGATTCAATTAGATGGTAATGTAAATGAACCATAACTATGTAACCCTATTCCTAATAGATTAACCCCAAAATAACATATCCAAATTATAAGAAAGCCCATTGAGGCCACAATTGCAGAATTTTCAGTTTCATAATTTTTATTTGTTCGGATATGTAAATAAATCGCAAATATGGTCCAAGTAATAAATGCCCAAGTTTCTTTTGGATCCCAATTCCAATAGGATCCCCATGCTTCATTAGCCCATACTGCTCCCGAAAGAATACCTATGGTTAAAAGGATAAATCCTAAACTAATAATACGATAACTCCATCGATCCAATTGTTGAATTAATTGATATCTGTAATAATTCTGAGAAGAAATCAAAGAAGTGTTTTTTAACACATTGTTTCTTTCATTCACGTATTGAATCTCACCAAAGGAAAATTGCTCAGTTAACAAATTTTTGCTTTTACTAAAAATCCTTATGGATTCTCGAAATGTAATGACTAGAAGAGCTAGTGATAATAATGATCCACACAAAAGAGCTGCATAGCTCAACACCATCATACTTACGTGCATCATTAACCAATGTGATTGGAGAGCCGGTACTAATATTGCAGATTGATGCATTTCATTTAAAAGACCTGAAGTAGCGAAACCCTGGGTAAACATAACACTTGGCGCCGTTATTGCGCTTAAATGGTTTTTATGTTTTTTAAAATACGGAATCATATGAATAATGGAAAAACCCCACGACAGAAAAATTAATGATTCATATAAATTGCTTAATGGTAAATGCCCAAAATAAATCCAACGAATAACTAATAATCCTGTTATGCAGAAAAAAGTAGCTATCATGCCCTTTTCTGATGAATCATATAGTCCTACGATTTCATCGACAAATAAAGTTATCAAATGAATTGTAATTACAATTGAAATGATCGAAAAGGATATATGAGTTAATATACGCTCTAAAGTTGAAACTATCATAAAATTTATTAAAGGGATTCTCAATTATAGGAATTGAAATAGGGAATTGAATTCATTATAGGGCTTACTCTTTTAGAAAAAGCCATGCCGCTACTCGGACTCGAACCGAGATGCTCTAGCACTGCTTCCTAAGAGCAGCGTGTCTACCGATTTCACCATAGCGGCTTATTCAAAATCATAATAACCTATTTTTATTCAATCGTCGAGATTGGGAGGGTTAATTCAATATTTTTTTAGGAAACATTCAAATTGATGACTAAAAATTTGTTTCAAAATCAGGCATTTAATCTAAACGTTTTCTTTAATAATATTAATAATCTTATCTTTTGTTTATTAGTTATTTTTATTTTAGAGTATCCTTTTTTTCAGTTAACTAACAACGGGATTTTTCATTTTTTAGTTTATTACTTTTTTATTACTTTATTTATGGTCTCCTGAAAATAAAAGCAACATTTGTAACGAGATAATTTTGTCATGGCTCGAACTAAAAAATAACAAAATGAATTCCATTTTATATTGTTATTGCTATTAGAGAATGGAATTCATTTTGTTTTAATAACAAATGAAATGTTAATTTAGATAATAATCTATTATTGTTAGATTAATATTATTTATATTCTTGATAACTTGGAAATTTTACAAAAAAAAATTCTAACAAAAATTAGAATCATTTTTTTGAATTAGACCTATTCATATTATTTAGTCTATTGTTTAATTATTTATTTGTCACACAAAAAAAACTTTTTGAGTTACCGGTAGAAAGAGATTTCGCTAATGAAAAAGCTTTCAATGCTGCCCAATATCCTTTCTTTTTCCAAAGATTTTTACGAATACGTTTTTTGGAACTAGAGGTACGCTTTTTTGGAACTGCCATTTTAAAATTATAATCGGTTCATCGGTTGGATGTGAAAG